ATTAATTAAATTCAACTTTTCTTTTTCTATCTCAGAGTATCCATTCACTCGAAACTGATCTGCTTCCAGTTGAACTTTCCGTAAGCGAGCCCGTACTTTTTCCAACTGTTCAATGGCCCCTCCACGCAGTTCTTCTGAATTTCGAATAGTATTCAAGATCCTCTGTTTCCGATTATCTAATAAATCACTTAATGAAAGTAGATTATATTTACATACATGTCATAACTTCCATAACCCCTTCCCGAACCAAACATGAATCTTTCAATTCATTTGGCTCTCACGCCCAATTACTTAGAAAAAATTCCCATATACTTTTATATAATATAATGTAATGAGCCTGTCCCCTCTTTTTTTTGTTCATATTCAAAAAAAATATATAAACTAGCACCAAATAAAAAGATTAAGAGGACTCTTTTGACAAAAAATATGTAATTGTCAACAAAGTTGTTTCTTTTGTTTCTGAAAATGCAAAAAATTTTTATTACTTATATTTTATTACTTATACATAACACATAGGTCGTCGCTTCAGCATTGAATAAAAAAAAGGGGCATTTTGCCCTCTTTTACAATAAGTTACAAATAAGTCGTTCAAATCGTTTTATCATTTATCAATAGGAGTGTTATCTATCGATAAAATATTCATTTTGAACCATCTATTTATTAACATTATTAACATATTGGTAGAAAGAGTACCACGCTGCATCTAGACTTCAAAGAGTTTGTTTTAACCATATTATATTAAGGGTCCCGCGTTATTGGTTGCTAGAGAATCAAGGTAGGTTTTACCAATGAATTGAATCACGAAATGCTATGTTTCTTCCATAAAACATAAATTATTTAGATTTAGTCCGAAGTAATTCGCGCAATCGTGCACCTTTCTTTTATTTCCTAGTTAGAACGAAAAGGGTACAGCTGGTTGTATCCCGCCGATTCCTGAAATAAACAACTCGCACACACTCCCTTTCCAAAAAAGATCAATACACCAAGCACTACACTTAGATTTATTAGATTTGTTGATAAAATATCGGTATTAAACCCGAAACTCCCGGCGGATGGCCAGTAGCCCCAAGAAAGGAAAGAGTCGGTTACATTTTTCATATCATCTCCTCATATGGATAGACTAACTAGATCGACTAAAAAATTGACTAGAGTTATTTTTGTATCACTTCGCACCTCTTTTTTATTTAGTCCTTTTTTGTTCTGTTCCTATTGGGAAATTGGGAAATGGATTTTATTTATGTGAACTATACCCTTGTTTCAATACTTAGTTTCTCTTGGAGTAGGAACGGGAAGGATGAAAGCGAGGCGGGATACTAATTCCTCATCCGCAAATCCAACCTTCCCGTAGGTTATTTTCTTTTGTCAACGACGACATAATTCTACGAACAAAATCTTGATATAATTTGAAAAATCAAACGACAAGTCCAAGGCAATAAATATATATTTTATATTTCTAATATTAAACAAAGGGATTCGCAAACAAAAGGGCCAATGCTACAACGAGTCCATAAATTGTTAAAGCTTCCATAAAAGCTAGACTAAGTAATAGAGTACCTCGTATTTTGCCCTCCGCCTCAGGCTGTCTCGCGATACCCTCTACAGCTTGGCCCGCAGCAGTCCCTTGACCAACCCCCGGTCCAATAGAAGCAAGTCCTACAGCCAATCCAGCAGCAATAACAGAAGCGGCAGAAATAAGTGGATTCATGATAAGTTCCTCGTACCAAAAAAAGAAATAGTTAATGATACAACTACCCAACCAATTATGACTTAATTATTACGTCGTAGGATTCATCCAATCCAATAGAAGTAACTAAGAACTTCTAGTTGAAATAATAGTATTAGTGAATCATCAGAACTACTTCGATATCTCCTTTTGAGTTTCTATCGGAAGAGTCTTTTGAAATCCATACAACTTTAGCTCTTCCGTTTATTGGTTCCGAACTGGTATTTGAATTCTTACATCTTTTTTGTAATTTCATCGGTTTTTTTATTCAATTCACAGTAACAAGTAAACGGAAAGTAAAGGACTTCTGCTGAAAATGAGAGGGGTAGGTCAAAGGAATCTATCTTTAATTTATATAACACATATACATGTCTTTCTTCCATAACGTAAACCAACTGTTTATCTTTGATTCAATAGGATAGGATTTGAAGGATTTGAGAATCAATTCCCAAAATATCTCCAAGAGTTTACTTTTTTTATTTCCTTTTTGTTTATCATTATTTCAACGGATCTAATCTAACTACACAAATTGATTAGTCCAAATCATCTCATACAAATATTATTATTATATTGATTTATGTTCATACAATTTGTTAGTTATTATTTTATTATTGTTATTTTTTACTAGTTTTGTTTGTCCAATACGTGAATAAAATAAACTAAAACGGGAATCCTTCGCTCTTTTCTCCTTTTTTTTGAATCACATGTCCTAGACATATACTCCAAGCATTCTTATTCTATTATTTATTCTATTATTTCAACTAATTGAAATAATAGAATATATGGGGTATAAATAGAATATTCGTTGGGGGGGGGTATGCTAGTAAGTGGACGGAAGATAACTTTAGGAAAAAGAGCATTTTTGTCTCTTTACCTTTTTTTTGCAACTCTCTAATATCCTACTATCTAATATCGTACTTTTTTGGTTTTGCTATTCCTTTACTATCGTATATGACGTAGTTGTATATTCCTTAAATAAATTATCTTGAACCAAATGCCTGCTGTTATTTATTGTTTTGAAAAAAACAACAAGACTGTTTCAATGATGGCCTTCCATGGATTCCCCTATATAAGCCGCGGCTAGGGTTGCAAAAATAAGAGCTTGAATACCACTTGTAAATAATCCAAGGAACATAACAGGTATAGGAACCACCGAAGGGACTAAAGAAACAAGAACAACAACGACTAATTCATCAGCTAAGATATTCCCGAAAAGTCGAAAACTAAGCGATAAAGGTTTTGTGAAATCTTCTAAGATGTTAATCGGTAAAAGGATTGGAGTTGGTTGAATATACTTACCGAAATACCCCAATCCTTTTTTTGTAAGACCCGCATAGAAATATGCCACTGACGTGAGTAAAGCCAAAGCAACGGTAGTATTTATATCATTCGTGGGTGCAGCTAACTCTCCATGAGGTAATTGTATGACTTTCCAAGGTAAAAGAGCTCCTGACCAATTAGAAACAAAAATAAATAGAAACATAGTTCCAATAAAAGGAACCCACGGACCATATTCTTCTCCAATTTGAGTTTTACTAACATCTCGAATAAATTCAAGAACATATTCGAAGAAATTTTGACTCCCATTCGGAATGGTTTGTGGGTTGCGAACAGCTATAGTAGCCGAACCTAATAAGATAGCAATTACAACCCAAGAAGTCATAAGTACTTGGCCATGGACTTGGAAACTACCTATTTGCCAATAGAAATGTTGGCCTACTTCCACACCCGATACATCGTACAAGCCTTTTAGTGTTAGTGTGTTTACTAGAAAATTCATATTACCCCCTAAAATAAAAAAAAATTGACCCTTAATTTTTTTTGATTCAACCATCTCTTTGCCTACTTGAATCTGATATTTTGAATACCAACTAAGATTACTATTTTGAATAGTAACTAATCACATAATATCCCGGTTACTCTTATTTAGTTTGTTTTGAAAAATTCAGAAATAGCAATCAACTTAAAAATATATGAGAGTTGCGAAGTAGGTTATTTATCATATTATTAATCAAGGATTTTTTATATAGCTAAAATGTCCTTCACAAATTGCGAATACTAATTTGTTAAGAATTAATCGGATTGAAGATATAGCATCATCATTCGCTGGAATCGAGATATCTGCTAGATTAGGGTCACAATTTGTATCAATTAAACAAATTGTTGGAATTCCCAAAGCGAGACATTCTCGTAGAGCTGTATATTCTTCGTGCTGATCGACGATGATTACAATATCGGGTAAACCTGTCATATATTTAATCCCGCCCAGATATGTTTGCAAACGAAATAATTGTCTTTTGAACACGGCTGCATCTCTTTTTGGAAGACGGCTAAGTCTCCCTGTTTTTTGTTCCATTCTCAAGTCCCTGAACGTATGAAGTCTCGTTTCTGTAGTAGACCAATTCGTTAACATACCGCCGAGCCATTTTTTATTAACATAATGACACCGAGCTCGTATTGCAGCCCAGGCTACTGAATCAGCTGCTTTATTTTTGGTACCAACAATTAAGAATTGTTTTCCTCTACTTGCTGCCTCAAAAACCAAATCACAAGCTTCTGATAAAAAACGAGCAGTTCGAGTTAGATTTGTAATATGAATACCCTTACGCTTTGCAGAGATATACGGTCCCATTTTAGGATTCCATTTCCGAGTACCATGACCAAAATGAACCCCTGCCCCCATCATCTGTTCTAAATTGATGTTCCAATATCTTCTTGTCATTTCTCCCCACACCCCCCTTTTTTTTAAGAGACGAGGAACCCTGAACTCAAATAAAAGGTTGTTCCGATGGAACCTTCTACTCTACCCTATAAATTGGACGTAGAGCCACGACCCAAGCAATTCTATTCTTTTCTAGACATTTATCTTTTTATTATTAAATCAAATGACTGCACCAAATCAAAGAAAGTAGTGAAAGGGATGAATCCTTTCTTAGCAATCCTAAAATCCGATAAATGGTTGTTCTGATGTATCGTGGAAATCCTTTGAAGGGGGATAATCAAACAATTTGCTGTGGTAAAACAAAATGTCTCTCATTTCTCCATCAAATCGATTCTTTTTTTTTGTTTCCAAAGGAATCTTGTTATATTGTTTTGAAGGATGCACGAATCCTTTGAATCCGGTCCCGCCAGGTATCATCCCCCCCAAAACAACGTTTTCTTTCAAACCTTTCAACCAATCGATACGCCCCCGTAGAGCTGCTTTTGCTAAAACTCGAGCAGTTTCTTGAAAACTCGCTTCCGATATGAAGCTTTGAGTATTGAGAGATGCTCTTGT